AATTGACTCCCCATCTCCCGCTCCCAACCCCGCAATCGTAGGCAGCAAACGTAGGCTTTAAATGGCTAATTATATAGTAAAGGGCTCACGCTTGTTCGGGGGTCTTGCTAAGCAAGTCAAGTATAGGAAGCAAGCAAGAAAGGAGCAACGCATAGTAGTAGGGTAGTCTTCTGAACTTAATAGGAACGTTTCCCCCCAGCCCCCTCGGGGGAGCTACTATTAAAGCAGTCGGGCTGACTCCATTCGTCAAGCCGAATGGCGGGCTGGTAAAGCAGCTCAGGGAAAGCGTATCGGATCAGAGAGTCAAAACCGCTAGTTTCAGCTGTAAGTGAAGTAAGTGTTGTCGGTCTCGGAAGGTAGACTTTGAGATCAAACTCCTTGCTTTCTTTTTTGTTTTAAAGCTACACTCTCTTAAGGGCCGGTAGCAGGAGCTTGGCACTCGTGATAGTCAGTTTCGGCTTTGCTTTTCAGGTCAGGACACGGGAAGGGATTGATCAAAGATCATGTTTCGTGTTCGGGTACTAGCGGTCAGGGCAAGAGCCTTAGTAAAATCCTAGGCTTGGTCGGTAGTCAAGTGATAGAGAGAGTTTCCTTGCTTAAAAGATCATCTTTCTTCTTCTTTAGGCGGTTCCTTCAGTACTGGTACTCAGCGACGGTAGTAAGCGAAAGGCGGGCCTTTTTCATGTTCATGGCGAGTCACCTGTGGTGGCTTCTTTGAAAAAGGAGAAGGGGAGGAACGAAACAAAGCAGATCTGGACTTGAGTTCAGAAGTTCCGTCGATGTAGGCGGCGAAGAGCAAGAAAGAAGACACATTTATAATAAAATACGTAATTAGAAAGGTGAAGCCGCTAAAGGGGTGTGAAAAGGAATGAGAGATGTTAGGCGGGGCGAGAAAGAGTCTCAAGATAGATTTTCCATCGATGAGTCAAGCTCAAGATCTCATTAAGGGGGTGCTCCCGTGCCTTTGTTTCCTCCGCGATCTTCTCTGGTCCATTAGTCAGAGTAGTTGCTCGTTGCATGGTCAGGGTCCACATGAGCTGGCCTATTTGTCTCTTGCTCTCGTTCCTTTCATATGTTTACCTTTCTATCCTGACTTTGAACTGTGACTTAACAACTATGAGTAGCCGATTGCCGACCTTGAGTTATGTCGCTTTTCTTGATCAGTATCAGTCGATTGGAAAGCGCTGCCCCTCCATAACCAGCCGCCCTTAGCGGTTCATTCATGTTACGAGGCCTTAGCTGTTAATGAACGACGTTACGAGGAAACCCATGACCCCCTCCGGAACACCTTGGGTAACACCACCACATTAATTAGTGGCTTACGCCTCGAGCGCACAAGAGAGTTCCTCGCCCTTATTTAAGGAGTTACTACCCTTCTTTTCCCTAATGTACAGATATACTAATATACGTCTGTCTAACTAATACGATTCCGTAGCTACCATATAGAATATGTACTAATTCCTTTTCGAGGACAAACTCACGGGTATTAGATTTCCCACGCTTTCCTTTCCGTCTTGAATCGATGGCATAATCAGTCTAGTACTGACGCGTGGTGTTACAAAAGCCTATGTGACTGACTTGCCATTGCCAACCGTACGCCGCGTCCTGATCCTCACGGAGCCGTAGGTCTCTCGTTCCTTTTCTCACTCGTCGATGGCTCTGGCTCCAAAATAGTCGTTCTTACGCTTCCGGGGGTCTATCCTTTCCTTCCCGAGTAGATGCTGAGAATACGTTGTTAGGAATCGATTTCATCACAAAGAGTTCCGTCGGGAGAGAGCGGCGTATAGGATGGACTATTGGGATATCAATAATATTCCGATTTGGCGTATGACTATTACTCTTACTGTATTGCTAAGAGTTTCGCTTTGAAAGAAGCAACTTTCACCTGGAAAGGAACTAGAGCTTCTTCCCCGTGGATGCATGGTTTGTCCGAGATGGAACACTTTTTCCTAAAGGAGTTGTAGCAGCTGACTTGTTGGCCTGTCTTCTCTTTCTTTCTGTGGGGGCTTCTATCCCTCTCTCTAAGGCTTCTTTGAGCTAGCAGGGGTTTTTCTTTCCGAAACCAACCTCTTAGACTAGACGCCCCCAGACGCTCCCACCTGTTGAAATCCGCTTTCAGAACGTAGGCTGGCCTCTTCGCAACAAGGGAAGTCATCTTTTTTTACGTGTTATTATGATCTACTGACACGGAAAGTAGCTAAACTCATTTGCCCAGACCCGGATGCGTTTTGGGTCTCAAGGAGGCAATTCTCCGCTTTTTATTGGGTCAACTTACATGTGATCGATCGAGCTAGACTTTATGAATGAGTTTGAGTTGGGCTTACGAGCGAATCACCCTTTCACCTATTCTAGAGTAGTACTAAATACCTAGTCTATAAAGTCTCTCCCCACTGGCCTTCGCTCTATCCTTCGCACCAGCCTCAGACGCTAATGCCACTAGCTAGCAGACAGCGAAAATCGCCTTCTCTCTCCTATCCCCGCTGGCATGTCAATCAGTAAC